TTTTTGGCGTCAAGGACATTCGGAATTTCATCTCTGATGATACTTTTTTAGTTAAAGATAGTAACGGGGACAGTTATTCTATATATTTTGATATTGAAAATCATATTTTTGAGATTGATAATGATCATCCTTGTAGTGAACTAGAAAGTTCTTTTTATCGGAATTCTAGTTATCTGAATAATGGATCTAAGAGTAAGAATCCCGACCACGATCATTACATGGATGATACTCAGTATACTTGGAATAATCACATTAATAGTTGCATTGACAGTTATCTTCAGTCTCAAATCTGTATTGATAGTTACATTGTAAGTGGTAGTGACAATTCCAGTAACAATTACATTTCTAGTTCCATTTGTGGTAAAAGTGGAAATAGTAGTAAAAAAACCGGAAGGAGTATACGACAAAGTTCTACTAATCTGGATGTAACTCAAAAATACAAGCATTTGTGGGTTCAATGCGAAAATTGTTATGGATTAAATTATAAGAAATTTTTTAAATCAAAAATGAATCTTTGTGAACAATGTGGATATCATTTGAAAATGAGTAGTTCTGATAGAATCGAACTTTCGATCGATCGGGGTACTTGGGAGCCTATGGATGAAGACATGGTTTCTCTGGATCCCATTCAATTTCATTCGGAGGAGGAGCCTTATAAAAATCGTATCGATTCTTATCAAAGAAAGACAGGATTAACCGAGGCTGTTCAAACAGGCATAGGGCAATTAAACGGTATTTCCGTAGCAATAGGGGTTATGGATTTTCAGTTTATGGGGGGTAGTATGGGATCCGTAGTCGGGGAGAAAATTACCCGTTTGATTGAATATGCTACTAAAGAATTTCTACCTCTTATTATAGTGTGTGCTTCCGGAGGGGCACGTATGCAAGAAGGAAGTTTGAGCTTGATGCAAATGGCTAAAATATCTTCTGCTTTATATGATTATCAATCAAATAAAAAGTTATTCTATGTACCAATCCTTACATCTCCTACTACTGGTGGGGTGACAGCCAGTTTTGGTATGTTGGGGGATATCATTATTGCCGAACCCAATGCCTACATTGCCTTTGCGGGTAAAAGAGTAATTGAACAAACATTGAATAAAACAGTACCCGAAGGTTCACAAGCGTCTGAGTATTTATTCCAGAAGGGTTTATTCGATTTAATCGTACCACGTAATCCTTTAAAAGGCGTTCTGAGTGAGTTATTTCAACTCCACACTTTCTTTCCTTTGAATCAAAATTAGAACATTAAGTCCATTATTTTGAGCAAACAAGTAATTCCTTTATCGGAATACAAGTGAAATTGAGACGAATGAGTTTTCTTTGTTGACATAAAATCTAATTGTATAACGAATCAAAAGTCACATAAAATCGGAAATCTGACCCTTTTTCTATATTCCTGATTATTGATCAAGAAGTCTCTATTAACAAGATAAAAGATGAAATTCTTTTTTTCGTGAAATTTGGCAAATAAAAAAATTTTCTTCTCGTCATATATAATTAAAAAAATTAAAATCTAGAAAATATAGTATAGAATTTTTTATCTTTCTATAGCGTACGATAATCCTATTTTGACTAAGAATCCCTGCTGGATGGGATTCTAACAAACCCTTGAATCAATATAAATTAAAAAAAACTTTTTGCCTAGTGAATGAAATTCGAAGACAAGAGCAAAAAATGAAGAAAATAATATCTCATCCATATCCTCTCAAATTTTTCATGTAGAAAGATGAAAAACTACATTATATACTCACTTAGACTTAGATATATATTATTTTTAATTAATAATTAATTAAAAATAGATATAGATATTAAAATTTTAAGTAGTAATAATTCCAATTTAGAATTATTAAATTCTAATCAAATTCAAATTATTATAATTATTATAATATAAATTTATAATATAAATATAAATACTATATTATTATTTTATATAATAATATTATATTTTTATTATATAATATAATAATATTATATTTTTATTATATAATATAAGTAAGATATAAGATTATATAAGTAAGATATAAGTATAATTATTATATAAGTAAGATATAAGTATAATAAATAAATAAATTAAATATATATAAGATATAAGTATAAGTAAGATCTTTATATATATATATTATATAATATAAAATATAATAAGATAAGATATCTTTATATTATATTATAAATAATAAAATAAATATAAAATATTAATAATAATAACAGGTACAAATAGTAAATCGAGGTACCCATTCTATGACAACTTTTAATTTTCCCTCTGTTTTGGTCCCTTTAGTAGGCCTAGTATTTCCGGCAATCGCAATGGCTTCTTTATTTCTTTATGTTCAAAAAAACAAGATTGTTTAGAGCCGAGGGCGCAAAATATTATCTTTTTTTTTTTTCAAAACTGACGCTTGTATCATAACACAGATATCCATTTAGCTAAATATGGTATAAGAGGCTTCCGTCGAAATCTCCCCAAAATGCTATTAGCTAGTTTCAAATAGACCCGAATCGGCGAATAGCTGAACTGTAAAGTAGGTCTATCTATATACATGTGGCTATCTTTAGTGAGTCATACGAAGGGTGTGTTATTAGTTTAGATCTAACCAATTTAATGAATTACTTCTAAAGGTTCACATCAAACTAGTGCTAGTTGATGCGAGTTACTTCGGAAATAAACGGCAAATTCATTTGGGGTATTCTCTCAATTGCAAAAAAAGCAACCGGATCAAGTATGAGTTGTCGATCAGAACATATATGGATAGAACCTATAACGGGGGCTCGAAAAACAAGTAATTTCTGCTGGGCTGTTATCCTTTTTTTAGGTTCATTAGGATTCTTGTTGGTTGGAACCTCGAGTTATCTTGGTAGAAATTTGATATCTTTATTTCCGTCTCAGCAAATAGTTTTTTTTCCACAAGGGATTGTGATGTCTTTCTATGGGATCGCGGGTCTTTTTATTAGCTCCTATTTGTGGTGCACAATTTCGTGGAATGTAGGTAGTGGTTATGATCGATTTGATAGAAAAGACGGAATAGTGTGTATCTTTCGTTGGGGATTCCCTGGAAAAAATCGTCGGGTCTTCCTCCGATTTCTTATAAAAGATATTCAGTCCGTCAGAATAGAAGTTAAAGAGGGTATTTATGCTCGTCGTGTCCTTTATATGGATATCAGAGGCCAGGGAGCCATTCCATTGACTCGTACTGATGAGAATTTTACTCCACGGGAAATGGAACAAAAAGCTGCTGAATTGGCTTATTTCTTGCGTGTACCTATTGAAGTATTTTAAGAAATCAGCTGAGAAATTAATGCTTTCTCGCGGGAGGGCAAAAAAGCAAGAATCCTCTTTTTCTATAACATAACTTAATTGAGGTTTCTTCAGAACATTCATTCGAGTCAAAGCAGACATATATGGAACAAGTATAAAAAAACCTTTTTGGGGGATCTTTTATATGTATCGAAATATACACATACACAACTCAATTATATATTAAAAATAAGAAAAAAAGAAAATCTCATAATCAACCATTTCGAAATAAGGAAATTCCCCCTTTTTAGTTGTTGGAATTGAAACTTTAGATTCAGATAGATCATATCTTGTAATTTTTTTGAAGCTTCTTTTTAGACTTTTTGTGCTCCTTAATGACGAAAAATTTGGATCTCTTATAATGTAGCCAATTTATTTATGTCGTTTTTTGTCACTCATTTTTCACAATATTTTTCAGAAAATAACCTCAATTATTCTATCGATGACTACTCATAGTCAGTTAAATTTTTTCGAAATATTAGAGGTTTTTTTATATAATGATAGAAAAGGAGAATGATAGAAAAGGAGTTCTTTTGTCTCAAAATCTGAATACTATTCATATTCATTATTTAAAGTGGTTTTTCCGGGCGTTCATCGAAAAGAGATATATGCTTCGAATTTGACTGATTGAGATATAGGGAAACAATTTTTATTATATTATTTATTCATATATATATATTCATTCGAATTTTTCATCTTTTTCCGTATTTTTTTTCTAGATTCAAGGCCTAACCACGAAATCACAAATAAAAAAGAGTGAATAGATTCATAGGTTTGATAACTTGTAATAGAACTGATGCGTGAGAGAAATATTAGATTACATAGAGTCGACGAATGAGATGGGTTCATTAACAATTCACAGATGAAAAAATGGCAAAAAAGAAAGCATTCACTCCTCTTTTATATCTTGCATCTATAGTATTTTTGCCCTGGTGGATTTCTCTCTCCTTTCAAAAAAGTCTGGAATCATGGGTTACTAATTGGTGGAACACTAGGCAATCCGAAACTTTTTTGAATGATCTTGAAGAAAAGAGTATTCTAGAAAAATTCATAGAATTAGAGGAACTCCTCTTCTTAGAGGAAATGATCAAGGAATACTCGGAGACACATCTACAAAACCTTCGTATAGGAATTCACAAAGAAACAATCCAATTAATCAAGATACACAACGAGGGTCGTATTCATACGATTTTGCACTTCTCGACAAATATAATATGTTTCATTATTCTAAGTGGTTATTCTATTTTGGGTAATAAAGAACTCGTTATTCTTAATTCTTGGGCTCAAGAATTCCTATATAACTTAAGTGATACAATAAAAGCTTTTTCTCTTCTTTTATTAACTGATTTATGTATCGGATTTCATTCGCCCCATGGTTGGGAACTGATGATTGGCTTTGTCTACAAGGATTTTGGATTTGTTCATAATGATCAAATTATTTCTGGCCTTGTTTCCACTTTTCCAGTCATTCTAGATACAATTTTAAAATATTGGATTTTCCGTTATTTAAATCGCGTATCTCCGTCACTTGTAGTGATTTATCATTCAATGAATGACTGAAAAATTATCTACCTAATCCAATTATAATGTTTCTTACTTTGCAGTTGTACATAAGCAAAGCATTGAAAATCGCTTTCTATTTCTACCCATCCCGGAGATTCATCCTATATTCCTATATATATTAATATTAATCGAGTCAAAACAA